AGAATGGGAAAGACAATTTCACTATATTTCTTACCGGGGACAGGGCCTATCACAAGAATATTTTTTTTATTGGGACGATAACTCTGAAAAGAGAGATTTCCTATCTTTTCTTTCAACTCAGGAGAAATACGGTCGGGCGGCGCTAATTCGAATCCCTCGGGCAAAATAAGAACAGCACCCACATTCAACCCTCCCTTTTTACCATTAGCAAGAACTTGTTTCAGCTGCATATCATAAGGGATTCGAAGAACTGCTTCAAATACAGTATCAGGAAGCACTGCTTGGGGAACTTCAATATCCACAGGCTTATTAGCTAAATGGCAATTGGCACATACAATTCGTCCAGTTGCTTCCCGCGGGTTTTCATAACCCTGCTGCGCAAAAATGGGATATGCATTTGAAATAGATGTGCGAGTTATTACGTATATCATGATCGATACAGAAATCGATCGAATCATCTGTTCCTTTAACCAAGAAAAAGTATTTCTATTTTCCATGTCCAATCGCGGATCCCGGAATTTCTACAATAAATTAGATAGGTAGCTAAGCTAATCTAGTTCCCTATACACGAGTCTGTTGTCATTCTACTGCAACAGTTGTACTGGAATGATGAATACCTTGAGCAGGTAGAAATAGAAAAATTTTGCTAAAAAGGCTTTCTTTGTAAAGGAAGAAATATGCTAATTTGATTAATATTAAGAAAAATATTAGGAAATCAAATGAGTGAGTTTATGCTTCACTAATTGAATGATAAATGACTACAAGTGAAGGAGATAGACGGTTTAGACAAAAAAAGACCCAAAATTTCAAACACGTGTCTAGAATCACAGGAAAACTACAAACAAAAATAGTGAAAATTAGCTCGTTAGGAGCCCATCCAAGATTGTTGTAGACCCAACGAATTAGTAGTTCCCAACCGCGGGTGGAGTGAAATCCAACAAAAAAATCAGTAACTAAAAGAATAAAAAAAGCTTTTATTGAGTCATTTAAGTTATAGAAAAATTCCTGAACCCAAGAATTCAAAATGACAAGTTCTTCTTTACCCAGAAAAAAAGAACCACTTAGAATAGCCAAACAGATTATATTTGTTGAGAAATGCAAAATGATATGGAGATGATCCTCATTATCTATTTTGGCCAATTGTATTATTTCCTTGTGTATTCCTATAGGAGGTTTTTGTACATGTGTCTTCGGTTTCTCTTTTATCATTTCGTCCAAGAGAAAAAGTTCTTCTAATTCTATGAATCCTTCTAGAATTCTTTTCTCTTGAATATCAGTTAAGAAAGTTTCGGATTGCCTGGTATTCCACCAATTCTTAATCCAAAGTTCCAGACATTTGTTAAAAGAGAAAGAGACTCCCCAGGGCAAAAGTACGATAAATACAAGATATAGGAAAGAAGGCAATGCTTTCTTTTTTTTCATTTTTGATCTGTAAATTGAGTTGTTAATGAATCCGCTTCATTCGCCGACTCTATTTCATTCGCTGAATATATATGATATTTCTTTTCTTTGAAGTTGAAGCAAAAATTCTATAACAAGGTTTGAGACCTTGTGTTTGTATCTATTTCTCTTTTTGTATACTAGTGGAATTTCATTGTATTGGGTTCTTTCTTAGATCTAAATGGAGTGGAATAGAGAAATAAAAAAAGCCCTTTCATATAAAAATGGAAGAATATTATGCCATATATTTCACTTGGACAAAACAAATTAAAAGCAATTTTCTCTTATCCTCGTTTGTTCCTTCCAAATACTCGAAAATCCCCTTACAATTGCAAAAAAATTGCAATTGGTACTCAAAATACTTCAATTGGTACGCGCAAGAAATAGGCCAATTCGACAGCTTTTTGTTCAATTTCTCGTGGAGTAAAAAACTTCTCATCAGTACGAGTCAAGGGAATGACCCCTTGGCCCCGGATTTCCATATAAAGGATACGACGAGGATAAAGACCCTCTTTAACCTGAATTCTAATTGATTGGATATCCCGCACAAGGAATCGAAGGAAGATGCGACGTTTTATTCCAGGGAATCCCCAACGAAAAATGCACACTATTCCCTCTTTTCTATCGAATCGGTTATAACCACTGCCTACATTCCACAAAATAGTGCACCACAAATAGGAGCTAATGAATAGGCCCGCGATTCCGTAGAAAGACATAACGACCCCCTGTGGAAAAAAAAGAATTTGTTGAGATGGAAGTACGGATATCATATTCTTACCAAGATAACTGGAAGCCCCAACCGCTAAGAATCCTAATGAACCTAGAAAAAGAATACAGGCCCAGAAAAAATTACCTCTTTTTCGAGAACCTTTTAGAAGTTCTATCCATATGTGTTCTGATCGCCAATTCATATTAGATATACTAAATCCAGTAGCGGTCAATTGAAATTGAGAGAATAAGCTAAACGATTTTGACTTTACTTTTTTTGATTCTGAAATAGCCTTCAGTAGCTAGTACTCCTGTGAAATAATTGGTTAGATACATTGACTTTCTATTCAAAAAGAATTCGTGGATCCACTTAAAAAAACTCGCTATACTCGGCTACGCATATGCATGCATTTATGCTCGTAGCCTATATCTGTATCCATAGACGTTTTTCATTTGTGTGTAGAAAGAGCTACATACCCTATCATATTATATTACTTACACAAAAAAATATCTGTATTATGATCCTGGAAATACATTAAGAAAATTTGGCCCTGTCGTTTCTAGACAATCTTTTTTTTCTGCACATAAAGAAATAAGGAAGACATTGCAATTGCCGGAAATACTAAGCCTACTAAAGGCACGAAAATAGAGGGTAAGTTTAAATCTGTCATAGAATATGTATCTCAATTCTAATTTACTATTTCTATCTATTCGAAATATATCTTAAGATTCTTATGATATCATTAAGTATATCTATTATAAGGAATATTGACTATTGTATTTTTTAGTTTACAAAATAAAGATTTTGTATAGAATACTATAGAATACTTTAGTATTCTATAGTATTCTATATCTAAAAAAAAAAGAAATAAATGGAATAGATAATAAGAAAATTGCAAAAAAGGGGAACTAATTAAATTTGATTTTTCTTTTCCCATTCTCATCGCCTTTCTATCCTTCTAATCGAACTTTAAATTGGATTCAAAAGAAAGCTGTTGTGAAAAGAAAATAAAAGAAATACCTCTTTCAGAATACCCTTTAATTTAACTTTAATTTAAAACTTTAATTTAAAAAGTAGAAAATGTAAAAAGTAGAAGTGGAATAGAATACCCAGTTGAAGGGTAATGATCATACGTCTGTAATGCATTGTATGTCCCAGAATAGGTTCCATTCTTCTACCCTTTCCGGGTAGTCGATGGCTATTCACAGCTACTACCTTAACACCAAAGAAGAGTTCGACCCAATTCTTTATTTCTGTCTTAGCGAATCCCGATTCGCTATTAAAAGTATATTGATTCTTTCCCAATAAACGAAGACTCTTTTCTGTAAATACTGCGTATTTGATTCCATTATCGTATGATAATACTATATTTTTATTTCTATTTGTTTATTGTATTATACCTTTCCATATTCTAGATATATAGAATAGAAGAATCTCGATTTGTCAAGTCTCATGATCGTATCAAGATCTATTTAAATTCGGCTCAATCTTTTAAAAGATTGAGCCGAATTTAATTGCAATCAATTAGAAGAATAAAGAAGAATTACTGCATTTCGTAACTGATTTTTTCTCTTTCTATTTTACTTCTTTTTTATTTTATTTAGACCTTATCTACGGTATCCACCGGCGCGAACTCAAATTTGATCGCCTTCCATACTTCACAAGCTGCGGCTAGTTCAGGACTCCATTTGCAAGCTGCTTTGATAATTTCATTACCTTCACGAGCAAGATCACGCCCTTCGTTACGAGCTTGTACACAGGCTTCTAAAGCCACACGATTAGCTGCTGCACCAGGTGCATTTCCCCAAGGATGTCCTAAAGTTCCTCCACCAAATTGTAATACGGAATCGTCTCCAAAGATTTCGGTCAAAGCTGGCATATGCCAAACATGAATACCCCCTGAAGCCACCGGTATAACACCTGGCATGGATACCCAGTCCTGAGTGAAAAAGACACCGCGAGATCGATCTTTTTCAATAAAATCATCGCGCAATAAATCAACAAAACCTAAAGTAATTTCACGTTCCCCTTCTAACTTACCTACTACTGTACCGGCGTGGACATGATCTCCCCCCGACATACGCAATGCTTTAGCTAATACACGGAAATGTATACCATGATTTTTCTGTCTATCAATAACTGCATGCATTGCTCGGTGAATGTGAAGAAGTAGGCCGTTGTCGCGGCAATACATAGACAAACTAGTATTTGCGGTGAATCCTCCAGTTAAGTAGTCATGCATTACAATAGGAACCCCTAATTCTCTTGCAAATACAGCTCTCTTCATCATTTCTTCGCATGTACCTGCAGTCGCATTCAAGTAATGTCCCTTGATTTCACCGGTTTCGGCTTGTGCTTTATAAATTGCTTCCGCACAAAAGACAAAACGGTCTCTCCAGCGCATAAATGGTTGTGAGTTTACGTTTTCATCATCTTTGGTAAAATCAAGTCCACCGCGTAGACACTCATAACACGCTCTACCGTAATTTTTTGCAGATAATCCCAATTTTGGTTTAATAGTACATCCCAATAAAGGACGCCCATACTTGTTCAACTTATCCCTTTCAACTTGGATACCGTGAGGCGGGCCTTGGAAAGTTTTTGAATAAGTAGGGGGAATTCGTAGATCCTCCAAACGTAGAGCGCGTAGGGCTTTGAAACCAAATACGTTACCCACAATGGAAGTAAACATGTTAGTAACAGAACCCTCTTCAAATAGGTCTAATGGATAAGCTACATAACAGATATATTGATCTTCCTCCCCAGGAACGGGCTCGATGTGATAGCATCGTCCTTTGTAACGATCAAGACTGGTAAGTCCATCAGTCCAAACAGTTGTCCATGTACCAGTAGAAGATTCCGCAGCTACTGCAGCCCCTGCTTCTTCAGGCGGAACCCCGGGCTGAGGAGTTACTCGAAATGCTGCCAAGATATCAGTATCCTTGGTTTCGTACTCCGGGGTGTAGTAAGTCAATTTATAATCCTTAACACCAGCTTTAAATCCAACACTTGCTTTAGTTTCTGTTTGTGGTGACATAAGTCCCTCCCTACAACTCATTAATTAATAATTCTCACAACGACAGGGTCTACTCGATATGGATTAGGCGTAAATGAAACCTTTGCAAAAATCTAAAAAAAAAAAAAAAGATATTCAATTAATATCAACTCATTAAATAAAAAAAAGAGTATGCTTAAGTTAATGAATACGTTTCATTCATATATAATACGTACACCCTGTGTACGTTCTATCCTATAGGAATTCTACTATAGGAATTCGATAGGAATTGAGTTGTTGTTATGGTAAGTTAACACGATTCGTTATTAAACCATGGATTTGATTCACCAAATCCATCATTATTGTATACTCTTTGATAGATATAGCGCAACCCAAACCAATCCCTAATCCTTATTTTACAATTTTGAAAGTTCTTAATAGGCCCCTTTCTTTTTATTTATTTTATATCGGGCTACTAAATACTAAGAAAATTCTCTGTTGACAGCAATCTATGCTTCACAGTAGTATATATTTTGTATATCGAAGTCCTAGATAGGAAGGTAGAGTAGGCACAGATCCTTCACAAAAGGCAAAATTTATATGAAAAAAAAGATTGATTGAACTTTCCAACGGACTCATTCCATAAGTAAACGATTGAATGGGATTCGCTTGGGCAACGAAATCAAGTGCTAGTCCCCTTTTCTTTTTTATTTAATTAACTAATTCATTTCCTTTTTTGTTTTGGATTTTTGGATTTTTTTTTGATTTGGCATTATTCAACAAGAAAAAAAAAAAAGAAAAATTTCGACAAATTCCTTTTTTTGAAAATTATGTGATAATTATGAGAACCAATCCTACTACCTCGCGTCCCGGGGTTTCCACAATTGAAGAAAAAAGCGCAGGGCGTATTGATCAAATTATTGGGCCCGTGCTGGATATCACTTTTCCCCCGGGCAAGTTGCCTTATATTTATAACGCTTTGATAGTCAAGAGTCGAGACACTGCCGATAAGCAAATTAATGTGACTTGTGAGGTACAACAATTATTAGGAAATAATCGAGTTAGAGCTGTAGCTATGAGTGCTACAGACGGGTTGATGAGAGGAATGGAAGTGATTGACACGGGAGCTCCTCTCAGTGTTCCAGTCGGTGGAGCTACTCTCGGACGAATTTTTAACGTTCTGGGGGAGCCTATTGACAATTTGGGTCCTGTAGATACTAGTGCAACATTCCCTATTCATAGATCTGCGCCTGCCTTTATCGAGTTAGATACGAAATTATCTATCTTTGAAACAGGTATTAAGGTAGTCGATCTTTTAGCTCCTTATCGACGTGGAGGAAAAATAGGACTATTTGGGGGGGCAGGAGTAGGTAAAACAGTACTCATCATGGAATTAATCAATAACATTGCTAAAGCTCATGGAGGCGTATCCGTATTTGGCGGAGTAGGGGAACGGACTCGTGAAGGAAATGATCTTTATATGGAAATGAAGGAATCTGGAGTAATTAATGAAAAAAATATTGAGGAATCAAAGGTAGCTCTAGTCTATGGCCAAATGAATGAACCACCGGGAGCTCGTATGAGAGTTGGTTTAACTGCCCTAACTATGGCAGAATATTTCCGAGATGTTAATAAGCAAGACGTGCTTTTATTCATCGATAATATCTTTCGTTTTGTTCAAGCAGGATCGGAAGTATCTGCCTTATTAGGGAGAATGCCCTCCGCAGTGGGTTATCAACCTACCCTTAGTACAGAAATGGGTTCTTTGCAAGAAAGAATTACTTCTACCAAAAAGGGATCCATAACTTCAATCCAAGCAGTTTATGTACCTGCGGACGATTTGACCGACCCTGCTCCTGCCACAACATTTGCACATTTGGACGCTACTACCGTACTTTCCAGAGGATTGGCTTCCAAGGGTATTTATCCCGCAGTAGATCCTTTAGATTCAACCTCAACTATGTTACAGCCTAGGATCGTTGGCAACGAACATTATGAAACTGCGCAAAGAGTTAAGGAAACTTTACAACGTTACAAAGAACTTCAGGACATTATCGCAATTCTTGGGTTGGACGAATTATCGGAGGAGGATCGTTTAACTGTAGCAAGAGCACGAAAAATCGAGCGGTTCTTATCACAACCGTTCTTTGTGGCAGAAGTTTTTACCGGTTCCCCAGGAAAGTATGTTGGTCTTGCAGAAACTATTAGGGGATTTCAACTAATCCTTTCCGGAGAATTAGACGGCCTACCCGAACAGGCTTTTTATTTGGTGGGGAACATCGATGAAGCTAGCACGAAAGCTATAAACTTAGAAGAGGAGAGCAAATTGAAGAAATGAAATTAAATCTTTATGTACTGACTCCTAAACGAATTATTTGGGATTGTGAAGTGAAAGAAATCATTTTATCTACAAATAGTGGCCAAATTGGTGTATTACCAAACCACGCCCCCATTAACACAGCTGTAGATATGGGTCCTTTGAGAATACGCCTCCTCGACAACCAATGGTTAACGGCGGTTCTGTGGAGTGGTTTTGCGAGAATAGTTAATAATGAGATCATCATTTTAGGAAATGATGCAGAACTGGGTAGTGACATTGATCCAGAAGAAGCTCAACAGGCACTTGAAATAGCCGAAGCTAACTTGAGTAGAGCTGAGGGTACGAAAGAATTGGTTGAAGCGAAGCTAGCTCTCAGACGAGCTAGGATACGAGTCGAGGCTGTCAATTGGATTCCCCCATCCAATTGAAGACAATCCAAAGGTTTCGTTGATATAAAGAAAAAGGAAAGAAGGGTAGAAAAAATTATTAGATAGCGAAGCGAAGTAAGTCCAATGCTATCTAGTAATTTTTCTACCTACCTACCTACTATTGGATTTGAACCAATGACTCCCGCCGTATGAAAGCAATACTCTAACCACTGAGTTAAGTAGGCAATTTATCACCACAAAAGAAGCCCCATTACTTCGATCGATTATAGATCGAATCCTTTTTATAAGCAATACCGCTCCGTTATTGGTATGTTTATGTTATCTCCGTTATTGGTATGTTTATGTTATCTCCGTTATTGGTATGTTTATGTTATTCGTTATTGGTATGTTTATGTTATTATAGTAAACGGATCAAAGGAATATCCTCTGGCATTATGGAATATTCATCTTGACAAGAAATTATCTATATGTTAAGATATCTCTGACAAGGGCTATAGCTCAGTTCGGTAGAGCAACTCGCTTACACGTGCGCCAATGCTTTTCAAGGGAACTTATTATGCAATGAACATAATTGAACTTATTGCAAAATCAATGTCTTACTTCATGGATTCGAAAGAATAGGAGAACAGTAGCCTGACAAACAGTCGGTTCAGTCCGATTCTGGTGCCAATTCAGGTACTTAATCAAATAGAACCCCTATTGATTTGCTAGTTGATAAGGTAAATATCCAGCCCACTCAATGCTAGGCGTAATGAGGATAAGGGCCTCCAAAAAACTTCTTTTCGTTCTATGAACTTTAAGGTGTATGAAGTCTCATAGTAAACTCTTGCAGCGGAACGATAGAGACTCCATTTCACTTAGGTTGATTTAATTTAGGCCGGAGGCAGACCTAAGTCAAGGTAATCTTCCTTTGAAACACTTTGGTATTGCTCCTAGATAGATCATAAGACAAATAATCAATCAGAGCACAGGGAGCCATCTTATTATCTTTCCCTAAAGAAAAACTATGGCGGATTAACTGATCTTTACATCAGTTGATGAAAGAGCCCAATGCAGAAAATTAAAAATGCATGTTGGGTCTTTGAAACAGTTCGAATCATTTCGATAATAATCTGTTTGATCTGTTTTACCGAGAAGGTCTACGGTTCGAATCCGTATAGCCCTAATATATACGTCTTTTTTTTCCATTTTAAGATGGATATCTTATGTTTCCTTTAGTATAGTTTTCTTTTCCTTATCTTTTCCTTATTCTTTTCCTTATTAGTACTTGTTTATAGACTCGACGATCGATTGCGCCATAGAATAGAGATAAAAGCATTACCATAGGCTCATTTCTCGAAAATCATAGAGACAGGAAAAGAAAAAAGAATTTTGATCAAATTAATAGAAGGAAGGATACCTTAACTGATTTGAACTCCATCCTCCTTCAAATAGGATATGCTCTAAGTCCCTATACTTTCCTATAATGACTGCAACGATTTTCTCCATTTTGCAAATTCCTATTTTGTTTGAAGTATATTACTATAATATACATTATCTAAATATACATTATATACATTATCTACATTATCTAAATATACATTATCTAAATATACATTATCTAAATGGATCCACTTTAAATAAAATAGAAAAAATCGAAAGAAAAAAAAAGGGAGTGGGGATTCCATTGGATGAATCCTTAAGGAGAGACATGTTATAAAAGAAACAAAGGCTAAAGTAAGCCGCTTTTTGCCTTTAGTAAGCCGCTTTTTGCCTTTGGTTTAAGCAAAACAGATTCTTGTTTCACCGAGGAAAAGAGAGAAGTTCTCGATAAATTGACAATGTCATGTCAACTTGAATTGACTAATTCAGTTCCGCCTATTCCACATTAATGGGAGTACTTTTATGTTTCTGCTTCACGAATATGATATTTTTTGGACATTTCTAATAATAGCAAGCCTTATTCCTATTTTGGTATTTTGGATTTCAGGACTTTTAGCCCCGGTTAGTGAAGGACCAGAGAAGCTTTCTAGTTATGAATCGGGTATAGAACCCATGGGGGGGGCTTGGTTACAATTTCGAATACGCTATTACATGTTTGCGCTAGTTTTTGTTGTTTTTGATGTGGAAACGGTCTTTCTCTACCCTTGGGCAATGAGTTTCGACGTATTGGGTGTATCCGTTTTTATCGAAGCTTTCATTTTTGTGCTTATCCTAGTTGTTGGTTTAGTTTATGCATGGCGAAAAGGAGCCTTGGAATGGTCCTAACTGAATATTCAGAAAAAAAAAAAAAAGAAGGAAAAGATTCCATTGAGACAATTATGAGTTTGATTGAGTTTCCGTTACTCGACCAAACAAGTTCCAATTCCGTTATTTCAACTACACCAAACGATCTTTCGAATTGGTCAAGACTCTCCAGTTTATGGCCCCTTCTATATGGTACCAGTTGTTGTTTCATTGAATTTGCTTCATTAATAGGCTCACGATTCGACTTTGATCGTTATGGATTGGTACCAAGATCAAGTCCTAGGCAAGCAGACCTAATTTTAACAGCTGGTACGGTAACAATGAAAATGGCTCCATCTTTAGTGCGATTATATGAGCAAATGCCTGAACCGAAATACGTCATTGCTATGGGAGCCTGTACTATTACAGGGGGAATGTTCAGTACGGATTCCTATAGTACTGTTCGAGGAGTTGATAAGTTAATTCCTGTGGATGTCTACCTGCCAGGTTGCCCGCCTAAACCAGAGGCTGTTATAGATGCCCTAACAAAACTTCGTAAGAAGATATCGCGAGAAATAGTTGAGGATCGAACTCTATGTCAAAGTCAAAAGAAAAATCGATCTTTTACTACCCGTCACAAGCTTTATGTTCGGCGCAGTACTCACACTGGAACTTACGAACAAGAATTGCTCTATCAATCACCATCTACTTTAGATATATCTTCTGAAACTTTTTTCAAATCCAAAAGTCCAGTATCTTCCTACAAATTAGCGAATTAGGAGGGGTTCTTTTGTGCAGAAAAAGAAAGAGCAGTGCAATCTTTCAAACTTGCATTTGAAATGTGAAATATTTATACAAAGGGGGAGAGATCAAGACAATGCAGCAGGGTTGGTTATCTAATTGGCTAGTCAAACATGAGGTGGTTCATAGATCTTTGGGCTTCGATCACCGAGGAATAGAGACTTTACAAATAAAAGCGGGGGATTGGGATTCCATTGCTGTCATTTTATATGTATATGGTTACAATTATTTACGTTCCCAATGTGCTTATGACGTAGCACCCGGTGGATCTTTAGCTAGCGTGTATCATCTTACGAGAATACAGTATGGTATAGATAACCCAGAAGAAGTATGCATAAAAGTCTTTGCCCAAAAAGATAATCCTAGAATCCCATCTGTCTTCTGGGTTTGGAGAAGTGCCGATTTTCAAGAACGCGAATCTTATGATATGGTGGGAATTTCTTATGATAATCATCCACGTCTTAAACGTATCTTAATGCCTGAAAGTTGGATAGGCTGGCCCTTACGTAAGGACTATATAACCCCCAATTTCTATGAAATACAAGATGCTCATTGAATGATAATAAATCCATGTTCACTTATACAACACAACTCCAGATTTTATTCAAGTCAAGGAATATTTTTATGTTCTGTTCCTAGACGAAACGAAATACTTATTATATTCTAATTAATTCCTATTATATTATACAAAAAGGTCCAGATAGACTGAACAAAAAGGGCTTCATTTCGATTTTCCAATTTGGAAAATCACATATTCGTTTCCTTCGTATGAACAGAAAAATACAATGACTCAAAGAAGTTCCTACCACGAACTTTGTACCGCGCGGATTACTTAGAACAACTAGGAAAGTAGGATAAGCAAGAATAAAAAAAAATTCTTCAGCGGCATGCAAAATGAATAAGAAATGCAAAAATGAATAAAAGGGTACCTAATCTCCCCTCTTTCTATACCATAACGAAAAGAACCAGAGATTTTAACCCTTTTCTAAAAAGAAGTGTTTAGAGATTTATATACTTATTCTATACTATCTAGATTATTAATGAATATGTACCCCAATCCATCTCAAGATATTTGTATCAATATCTATTCGGTAGATCCTTTTTTTTCTGTGCCAGGAACCAGATTTGAACTGGTGACACGAGGATTTTCAGTCCTCTGCTCTACCAACTGAGCTATCCTGACCCTTTCTTGTGCATCATCCTAGTAGAGTATTTGCATCTATGTCAATTAAAGGGACTAAAAAATCAATAAAGTATTCCAAATTTGGAAACAGAGGGGGTAGTCTTATGCATTGTGGATGGCTTACTTAATAATACGTAAAAATCGAATTAATAATCGAGATTCCTTGCCGATACTCTACTCTAATAAAAATAAAAAAGAAATCATCTATTTAATGAATAGCATAAGATTCATTGAGTTCTCGTCGCACTCCTTTGTGAAAGAGTAGAATGAGAAGAGAAAGCTAATGAATCTGAAACCCATTGATAAAAGAAAAAAAGGATAACTACTATGGTTAGGGATATGGTTAGGGAATAAAAGAGGGTTTGGGGATAGAGGGACTTGAACCCTCACGACTTATAAAGTCGACGGATTTTCCTTTTACTAGAAATTTCATTGTTGTCAGTATTGACATGTAGAATGGGACTCTCTCTTTATCCTCGTTCGATTAATCCACTTTTTTAAAGATCTCAAAACAATGAATTGAAGGATTTGATTACTCAATATTCGATTGAAATGGATTCACAATAATTCTAAAAAAATTCAGAATTTTCTATTTCATAATCATTCCTAATTTCATTCTAAAAAAAAATAAATAAAGAACCTATATTATGATATGGGTTCTGTGATTAATCGTTTGCTATGTCAGTATCTATACGTGTGTATTAGATGTATAAAGCCCTTCTTTCTCTAATTTCGAGGGAGTTCCACTCCCAACACAACGTAATTACTTCGATTCGTTAGAACAGCTTCCATTGAGTCTCTGCACCTATCCTTTTCCTTTGGGTTCTAGTTTAGTTTAAGAACCACTTGTTTTTTTTTTCAAAAAAGGGATTTGGCTCAGGATTGCCCATTTTTCATTCCAGGGTTTCTCTGAATTTGGAAGTTACCACTTAGCAGGTTTCCATACCAAGGCTCAATACAATCAAGTCCGTAGCGTCTACCGATTTCGCCATATCCCCATTTTCCTTTTCTTTGAAACCAGGATTCCTTGTATAATTTCATCCATCTCTTAGTTTTTTTTGAATCATTGAATTCATTATTCGACGTAGTCTAACAGCTCATCTTTATTTAAGAGACCCCGCTCGCTTATTGCAATTCTGAATTGCATTGATTCTATCGTTGATATATTTGCAATTCAATCGGAATGAATATATCCAAAAGTTTTTCTCTCTCCCGCCTCCCTCCTTCCTTTTTTAGAGTATTCAAAATCATACTATAACGCTTGATATTCATTCTTTTTTTTTCTAATCTGAATTAGAAATTTCATTTGCTATGATTCTATCTTCTCCTTAGTGAACTATTTATCCTTAAATTATTAACAAAAAAAAAATATCTCTGTATATAATGATCGAATGAAAATGCCAAGAGATTGGCATTTTCTCTTTATTATATTAAAAATATATATATTATTTTTTTATATGCATTAGATTATTCGTCCGAGCCATATCAAATTGAAAATATCTGAAATCAAATTCAATATAGAATTTGGAATAGATTCTATTAGAAAAATACATTTGCGAATTAGAGAAATAAAAAGTTCAATAAATTCTAGAATCCTATTTAAGAATATCATTTACTTAAGCATATCAAGCTAACTTTATCTTTATGAAATTCTAGTATTTTTTTCTAATTCTAAGTAGAACTTCCAATTTCGAACTAGTTAATAACTAAGATTAATAATTAAGATCTGACATTTTAGAGATTCCCTATATATATTTCTATTTGTTACACTATTTCTGTTATGTAAGCCCACTTAGCTCAGAGGTTAGAGCATCGCATTTGTAATGCGAGGGTCATCGGTTCAAATCCGATAGTCGGCTTTTTTCTCTATCGATGTTCCATGAACAAGAATTTCTCTTTTTCTCCGAATTAAATGGGGAATCCAGGGTCTATTATGTCGTTCTACCTTACAATTTTGCTAGATACAAAGCATAAAAATAAATAATATATATACAAAAAATCCGGATGTTGATGAAATTCCATTTTTTTTTGTACTTTTTTTTGGTACTTTTAGTAGATTTTACTCTGTTTATCCTTTAGTTTAATTCAGTTTGAATTTCGATGTATTCTGTAATGTAAATAGAATGAAATTTATTGTGTAAAATGAAATTTCAATAAAAAAAGGAGTCTTCATGTCCCGTTATCGAGGGCCTCGTTTAAAAAAAATACGCCGTCTGGGAGCTTTACCAGGACTCACTAGAAAAACGCCTAAATCCGGAAGTAATCAGAAAAAGAAATTCCATTCTGGGAAAAAAGAGCAATATCGTATTCGTCTTCAAGAAAAACAGAAATTGCGTTTTCATTATGGTCTGACAGAACGCCAATTACTTAGATATGTACATATCGCTGGAAAAGCAAAAAGATCCACAGGTCAGGTTTTACTACAATTACTTGAAATGCGTTTGGATAATATCCTTTTTCGATTGGGTATGGCTTCAACCATTCCTGGGGCCCGGCAATTAGTTAACCATAGACATATTTTAGTTAATGGTCGTATAGTTGATATACCAAGTTTTCGTTGCAAACCCCGAGATATTATTACTACGAAGGATAACCAACGATCAAAACGTCTGGTTCAAAATTCTATTGCTTCATCCGATCCGGGCAAATTGCCAAAGCATTTGATGGTTGACACATTGCAATATAAAGGACTAGTAAAAAAAATTCTAGATAGGAAGTGGGTCGGTCTCAAAGTAAATGAGTTGTTAGTTGTAGAATATTACTCTCGCCAGACTTGAACTTAACGAAAAAAGGAAAGGTTCATAGAATTTTTTTCCCCTTCCCCTTTCCCCGAACTAAATCAACCTAAGGTTCTTAATTCGTATTTTCCCGTTCACCTAGCAGAAATAGATTAACCCTAGGATCCTTTTTTCTTTTTTGTTATTTCCTCGATGTGTATTTTACATACCACAGTAATTTGCTATAGAGAATTTCTATTAAATAAAGGTATTATTGCTGGAATAAATTGTTATTTAATTTGATACATTGTGATCGCTAACATTGATCAATTAAGAGAAACGGAAAGAGAGGGATTCGAACCCTCGGTAAACAAAAGTCTACATAGCAGTTCCAATGCTACGCCTTGAACCGCTCGGCCATCTCTCCTCCATAATCTTATTATGGAAAATAAACTGAGTGAATAGCGAGTTTTCGTATTCCTGCAGTACAGGTACAGCCACAACGGCTCGGGGATTCCATGGCTCTATGGGAAAAATTCCTTTTCACCTAAGTGGAAGGATCCAGTATTTTTTTTTTACTAGGAATTCCGCTCCCTCAAAAGTTTTTCTTTGGGAAAACCAAAATAAAAAGAGAATGGAAGAATTCTTCTTATGGAATAAGAAAATAAAGGAACCCTAGAATTCTATTTGCATAAGGTACGTTACGCCATACAATCTAAATAAAAAAAAGGTATGGGGCAATTAATGACTTTGAAAACGCGAAATAGCTGATGAGAGAAGTTGTTGTTGAGAAATAGACAAGTGGAATGAAATCCAGTCTTAGTCAAATATTTCATATCTCTTCTTGTCCAAACAGAAGGAAAAGGAGACAATTTGAGCTGAGCGGAAAATCCATACCTCTCTTATTTTTTTAGAGCATATGGATCGATTTCTAATAGGAGAATCGAATGTTTAGTTTTTATGTTATTTTGTGATAGAATGAAAAGAATTCTATATAGAATGGGTTGGGAATTATGCCTAGATCCCGTATAAATGGAAATTTCATTGATAAGACCTTCTCGATTGTAGCCAATATTTTATTGCAAATAATTCCGACAACCTCCGGGGAAAAAAGGGCATTTACTTATTATAGAGATGGTGCGATTTGACTCTTTTTTTTTTTTTTCTTTTTTTTAGCCCTACCTACATCTCATTCTTACGAGAAAGAGAGGGGGTTCGCATAGAGAGAACTAAATTAGTAAAGGAAACCCACGCTTGGGGAAGGTGAGGTGAACTAACAATTCCTTCTGTCGTGTATCCTCGATTGATGTGGCCTCAGATGCTTCAATTGTAGATTTGAGTATTGAGCGAAAGGTTACACCTACAGGATAGGTTCTGTATTACGGGCCAATCCGACTCTACTAGTACCAATAGGCAGCATAGGGGAGAAAAGCACTACACCTCGAAATAGGAATCAACAAGAGAAAAACTTTGTTAGAAATTAGCCCTTTCCTGATTGGTATCAGGGTTGGGAAGAATGGTTAGGATAACAAACAACCATCAGGTTTGTACTTTGGATACCCTTATAACCATCAAAGGTCGTTGAAGTGGCTAATTCCTCTAAATAGAAGGCGTTGAGAACAAAGAAATTCTTGGAGCTATCATTTTCCTCTAGCATTAATAGAATTCATTGGTGTTAAGAAAAACCTCTTGGGGGAAGGCTGGCTAGCGATTTCTTGGAAAAATACCAGCCCCCTTCGGTCCATAATGAGATGGGACTAATTCTATTTTTATTCTATAGACTTTTCGCTTAGTACTATGTACAGAAGGGAGAAGCCGTATGAGATGAAAACCTCATGTACGGTTTTGGAACGGAGATTTTTTGAATAGAATGAACGACCGTAACGGATGTTGGCTCAATCCGAAGGAAATTATGCGGAAGCTTTGCAGAATTATTATGAAGCTACGCGACTAGAAATTGATCCCTATGATCGAAGTTATATACTATATAACATAGGCCTTATACACACAAGCAATGGAGAGCATACAAAGGCTTTGGAATATTATTTCCGGGCGCTAGAACGAAACCCCTTCTTACCACAAGCTTTTAATAATATGGCCGTGATCTGTCATTACGTGCGACTATCTCCACTATAGAAAGAAGAAAAAAAAGAAAGGAGGAAATTTTCTAGTATTTACTAGAAAAAGGGCTTTCTACATAGGGATCGTTAAAACAACGATTTTACCCTATCAGCTGTAGGAAGGAAGGACACTTCACGAGAATCAAAATAGGAAGAAAGTAAAGTAGAGCCTATACTACTATTCTATGGATAAAGCTGAAATTGATAGAGAAAACACCGTAAAGATCAATTAGTGAGCGACTGGGTCGATACAACTAAAAAAAAACTGCTTCATTATACTTATACCACGATATGGGACAAAATTTAGGAATCCGCTTATGTAATAAAGCTGATCCACTAAGGGATTAAGCAGCGGTGTAGTATCAGATCCCAAAGATAGTAAGTTCTTTTTTCTTTCTTATGGGAAAAAGTCTTTTTCGAGGATTCTATAGAAATTTCATATATGAAAGAAACGAAACCGAGATAGTTACCTTTCAGAAAATTCGAACGGAGGATATAGGTCTATCTATGTTTCATTCTTCTGAAGGTGGGAGAAAAGATCAAACTGATTATTGATCAAAATTAGGGTTTGAAACTTAGGTAATTAACTTCTTCTGCTTAACCCAAGAAGAAATTGGATTG